AGTTCTCTGTACTAGCACTAGGATCAATTCTAACAAGTCACACACTCATATTCCGGAAATACAGAAACAAAAAAATGCCGCGGTCGAACTACCAAAATAGAATGGGGTAGAAATCTGAGCCCTAAATTAGTCACTTTATATTGAAAAGCCAAGACTTATAATAATTCTTGTGGATCTAATTCATTGAAATTCCGTCCAGTAAAACGGAAGAATTATAAATCTCCAAAATAATAGATAAGAATATTGTAAAAAGAGCCATTGCGACACCCATCAAAGGGGTAGTTCCCCATCCAGGAGCTACTTTACCATATTCCGAATTCAACGGTTTCAACAAACCCCCTAGACCTGTTTGTTTTGGACGTGCTTTTGAGCGCTCCTCAACGGTTTGTGTAGCCATAAATCTTATTGTAATAATTGAGATCTGTTGACTTTGTATACTATTCTGTTGTAAATAAACAATCTTATCATAGATTCATTGTGATCTTGAAATTCTATAATAATGGAAACAGCAACCCTAGTCGCCATCTCTGTATCTGGTTTACTTGTAAGTTTTACTGGGTACGCCTTATATACCGCTTTTGGGCAACCCGCTCAACAACTACGAGATCCATTCGAGGAACACGGAGACTAATCTAATTGAAGTAATGAGCCTCCCAAACTGTGGAGGCTCATTACTTCAATTGAGATAATGAAAAATCATTTCTTAGTTGGCACTTTCGGCGGTTCTCGAAAAAAGATAGCGAAAAAGATTATCCCGAGAGTCGAGACTAAGAGGAATGTATAAACCAATGCTTCCATAGGTTCGATCGTGGTTTACAATTATAACTTTCATACCTGTTTATTTTGAATCATCTCCCGGATAAAGAAAAAAAAAAGAGTCAAAGAAAAGAAATGGCAGTGATTTAAATTAGGATTTCTCTAATACCTTAGGTAAAAAAAGTAACTAAAGAAGCAAAAGATATCCCAGCAATGTTCTATCAAATGGCTTGCTTTCTTGTAGTCGGATCTCCTAGTTTTTGGAATGCTCCAAATTCGACTTGTGAATCCAAATCTGGGTCAATACCCGCAAAAACATCTCTAAACAGGGTTCTAGCACCATGCCAAATGTGTCCAAAAAAGAAGAGCAGAGCAAACGACGCATGTCCAAAAGTAAACCAACCTCGTGGACTGCTACGAAAAACTCCATCAGATTTCAAAGTAGCACGATCTAATTCAAAAATTTCACCCAATTGAGCGCGTCTCGCATATTTTTTCACAGTAGCGGGATCGCTGTAACTGACTCCGTTGAGTTCGCCGCCATAGAACTCAACAGTTACACCTACTTGTTCAACACTATACTTCGATTCTGCCCTTCTAAAAGGAACGTCGGCTCTAACAATTCCATCTCCATCTACCAAAACAACGGGAAATGTTTCAAAAAAAGTAGGCATACGACGTACAAAAAGTTCACGTCCTTCTTTATCTCTAAAGATGGGGTGGCCTAACCATCCAACAGCTATTCCATCCCCACTGTCCATCGATCCTGCTCTGAATAATCCCCCTTTTGCCGGATTATTTCCGATGTAATCATAAAAAGCTAATTTTTCAGGAATTTTAGACCAAGCTTCTGTTAAACTTTGATTTTCGACTAGCCCAGCACTGACTCTTCGATATATTTCTTGCTGGAAGTATCCCTGATCCCATTGATAACGAGTAGGACCAAATAATTCTATTGGGGTAGTTGCAGAACCATACCACATAGTTCCCGCAACAACAAAAGCAGCAAAAAAGACAGCAGCGATACTACTGGAAAGGACAGTTTCAATATTACCCATACGTAATGCTTTGTATAGACGTTGGGGCGGACGGACACTAAGATGGAATAGGCCCGCTAATATGCCCAAAGTGCCTGCTGCAATATGATGAGAGGCTATTCCTCCCGGAACAAAAGGATCAAAACCTTCTACGCCCCATGCCGGGTTTACCGATTGTACTTTTCCAGTTAATCCATAAGGATCGGACACCCATATTCCAGGACCATACAAACCTGTTACATGAAATACGCCAAAACCGAAGCACGCCACCCCTGAAAGAAATAAATGAATTCCAAAGATCTTGGGCAAATCCAAAGAAGGTTTTCCGGTACGTTCATCAGAAAATATTTCGAGATCCCAATATACCCAATGCCAAATAGCTGCCAAGAAGCACAACCCCGAAAACGCAATATGTGCCCCGGCCACTCCTTCATAACTCCAAATACCTGGATTCGTTACAGTTCCTCCTGTAATACTCCACCCACCCCATGAATTAGTTATTCCTAACCGCGTCATGAAAGGTATAACAAACATACCTTGTCTCCACATTGGATCAAGAACGGGGTCAGAAGGATCAAAAACTGCTAATTCATATAACGCCATTGAACCGGCCCAACCAGCAACCAGAGCCGTATGCATTATATGGACAGCAAGCAACCGACCAGGATCATTCAATACGACGGTATGAACACGATACCAAGGCAAACCCATGGAAATACCCCTTTATGAAAGAAAAATAGACACTATGTAACTTTATTGCATTGGAAAAATGATCCTAGGGGCCTCCCCTTTCAGTGAATTATCGTGAAGTAAGGATTCCTATTTGTTCTATTTTATTGGAAGAATTTTTTTTATAGGAACAAAGAGAAGCAGATCTATTCTATACCCGATAAGTAGCAATACGCAATGGGTGGTTGAACCATTTTGTATGAACAAATGGATCTCTACTTGTTCATCATTCGAAGGATATATTTCGAATAATTTGTCGTTAGTCAGTCTGACTTCCTTTATCAAAGAAAGGGCTTCGCCAATCTATAGATAAAAAATGCTATGCTAAAGACCAATATTATGAGGACAATAAACTAACCCCACTATTACGTTTTCACATCAAAGTAAAATATAGATTACTTCATTTTTTTCATTTAATGCCTATTGGTGTTCCAAAAGTACCTTTTCGAAGCCCTGGAGAGGAAGATGCATCTTGGGTTGACATATAGTGCGACTTGTCAGATATATTGGGTCATATGGGATTTCCCCATTCTCTCCCCCGATCGAGATATCCTCTGCTTCGCCCAAGAAAGATTATCAAAAAATTGGAGCGTGAAGTGAAATTAGATCCATTTTAGGGGAATCCAAATTAATATTATCAATTAGAATAATTTATGGTTGACTTGGTTGGACCAATCAAATTATCCAGGCTCCGTTTAGAACAAACCCAACTTAGTAATATACCAACGATTGCTGCGTCTATTTCAAATTCTAAATTTTTTATTACTATATTATATATTTGACTAGGTTATTAATTGATACCTCATTAGAAATTATCTTTTTTCCTATACTAAAAAATAGGAATGATCCCTATTAATCAATTGAGTAAAACAGGATGAATACGGCGAAAATTTGGCCGAAGACATGAAATCGATTCAACAAAAATTTGTAGCCAAAAGAAATGGTAGTAGGCACATTTGTCCTATATGTGCAAATCACAATCGGACCTATCTTTACCTGGAGTAGAACGGAAACCTAAAAGAATTCACGAGGCCCATTCAGGAACAAGAAAATGACATCGTGATTGAGGGTGTATCTCGATGAAAGAATACATCAATTTAGAAGTTAATTCAACGAGTTTACTGAAATTTTTTTCTATATCTATATTATAATATTAGAGTGAAATTCTAGTGAAAGGGTTACAAACTTTTCTTTCTTACTTACAATAAAAAATAGAAGAAAAGCTCTTTCGTTAGAAAAATTTTTCTTAAAAAAAAAGAGCAGGAGCCGAAATCTATCCATTGAGTCTTTTTTTCACGATTCTTTTGACCCGTATGCATTAAAAGGTGCATGTACGGTTCTTAAGGGATACAATTTTCTCCTAATCAACCGACTTTATCGAGAAAGATTACTTTTTTTAGGACAAGAGGTTGATAATGAACTCTCGAATCAACTTATTGGTCTTTTGGTATATCTCACCATAGAGGATCGTAACAGAGAGCTTTATGTGTTTATAAACTCTCCCGGTGGATGGGTAATACCCGGAATAGCTCTTTATGATACCATGCAATTTGTGCCACCAGATGTACATACAATATGCATGGGATTAGCTGCTTCAATGGGATCCTTTGTCCTGGTCGGGGGAGCAATTACCAAACGTCTAGCATTCCCTCACGCTTGGCGCCAATGAGTTTTTTATTTGAGATAAAAAAAGAAGTCTATGCCTTCGCCATATGAAATAAGAATCTTGATTAATAATAGCATGGCACTTCGAATTCGATATGATAAAATTTGTTTCGCATAACATTCAATTATGTATCGAAAGGGCAGTATGAAATACTAAGTATTTCCGATTTGATTTATCGGAATCTCAGTGTCACAAACTTTTTTCACACCGATAAAGTTTTGAATAATATTTATGTTATGAAACAGTTTTCCGTCTTTTATTTGATCGGATCAAAAAGAAACTTTGGGATTGCTGAATTACAGACGGAATAAATATATAAAGCAACGGAACCATCATAGTATTTTAAACTCCTCCAATAAAGAAGGGTGGTAATTGGACCTTTTTTCGATCGGGGTATGAGAAATCCTATTTTAGCTTCGATAGGAAATTCCATTCGTGAGCCGTATGCAATACGCAAAAGATGCCTGTACGGTTCTATTTTTTCTTGTTAGTCTCTTTACCCCATTCTGAGGAAAGCTTTTGTATTTTGTATGTTATATCACCACACCAGGGTAATGATCCATCAACCTGCAAGTTCTTTTTATGAGTCCCAAACAGGAGAATTTATCCTGGAAGCGGAAGAACTGCTGAACCTGCGCGAAACCATCACAATGGTTTATGTCCAAAGAACAGGGAAATCTTTTTGGGTTGTATCCGAAGACATGGAACGAGATGTTTTTATGTCAGCAACAGAAGCCCAAGCTCACGGAATTGTGGATCTTGTAACAGTGGGATGAAAATATCAAAGATTTCGCATAAATCCGCGATTTGATTGAGATTTTATTTATCGTCTTACCCGGTTTCTATTAAATAGAAAGAATTCATAAGCATCCGGTTAGGAGCGATCTAAACCAGCTCAGTCTGTATACAATTCAGCATGCCAACTATTAAACAACTTATTAGAAACACAAGACAGCCAATCCGAAATGTCACGAAATCCCCCGCTCTTAGGGGATGTCCTCAGCGCCGAGGAACATGTACTAGGGTGTATGTGCGACTCGTTCAGATCATGGGCTGGAACAAAAGAAAGGAACCAATACTAACCAGTAGCAATCCGTATGAATGATCAGTACCAATAAATAAAATGATATTTTTCAACTCAATGGCGAAAAAATCTATTCTATCTCCCTATTGCGTATGAAATTTATGGTTTCCGTTGGTGCAAATCCAATAAGCTGAGAAGAAATTCCCCATTGGTAACAAATGGTTATTCATTAAGCGGGGGAAAGCATATTTATTATTTAAGAAGAAGAAATTTTAGATTTCCAAGAACGGTCTAATAGGATCAGCTACCTAGCTAACCTTCCGAATTAAATACCGTTACTGTATAGGTGGATCTCATTGTGAAAGACCTATTACTGAATAATTCATGGGTAGAGCGACACAATGGTGTGAACTGTACAAGTTACCAAAAAAAGTAAGATTCATTAAATGAAGGAAAAGGCTCCGGTGTATAGAGAGGACCTCACCGTTTAAGAACTAACCATAGAAACGATGGAACCACTCTATTTTTTTATATTTACTTTATATATATATATATATCTATTTGACTATGTTATCGATACTAGATATCAATCAATTTCTTATTTTTAGACAGTTCACTTCGAAATAACAAATAATTGTGGTTGGGAAAGTTATAGTAGCAAAAGTCATTGGAATTTTTATTTTATATATCCGAAGAATCCGTTTTGTTATAACTAAATCAGTAAGGGGAAAAAGAATAACTGAGAGCCAGCAACTCAATTAGTTATTCATAAAAATTTCATTTATTCAATGACTAGAATTAGACGAGGATATATAGCTCGGAGACGTAGAAACAAAATTCGTTTATTTGCATCAAGTTTTCGGGGGGCTCATTCAAGACTTACTCGAACTATTACTCAACAGAAAATACGAGCTTTAATTTCGGCTCATCGTGATCGAGATAAGAAAAAGAGGGATTTTCGTCGTTTATGGATTACTCGGATAAATGCAGTAATTCGTACTAAAGGAGTATCCTGCAGTTATAGTAGACTAATTAATGATCTGTACAAAAGTCAATTGCTTCTAAATCGTAAAATACTTGCACAAATAGCTATATTAAATAGGAATTGTCTTTATATGATTTCCAATGAAATATTGGATCCATTGGAGTAATTTGACTGGAATTTCCCGGAGAATCAACTCCGGGAAGATAGAGTATAAAATAGGATAGGATAAAGAATTCAATAAAAAAAATGATTTATTCTTCCCCGCGGCTTTTTTTCTTATGACACACGAATCAAATCTGTATTATCCTATTTTTCGAACACAAGACCACTCAAGTTTGAGTTCGAATTGGAATTTTGCTTCGATTGACAAGTAAGCTAAACCTATTTATTTCTAGTTCTAAGACCTATTGTTTGAGCAGTCGACTCAGTTCTTTCAAACTGTTTCTCGTTATTAAGAAAAGGTAACAAAGATAAAATACGAGCTTGTTTTATAGCAATAGTAATTAATCGTTGTTGTTTCAAGGTCAATTTATTTACGCGTCTCGACAATATTTTTCCTTGTTCACTAATAAATCGACTAATTAAACTCATGTTTCTATAGTCAATTCGATCCCCCGACTGGATCGGGGGCAAACGCCTACGAAAAGATCGCTTCGATTTAAGAAAGGGTCGCTTGGATTTATCCATGGTTTGTTTATTCCTTTTCCCGAAATCCTATTTCGGTCGGATTAAAAATAAATTCGAATTAAAAAATAGGATTTGGTTTGTTTATATATGGGTTTATTTAGATTAGAGTCTATATTTAGATATTATAATATGTCATTTTGTTTGACTGTTCCATTTATTTTTTTATCTCCCCATGAGTCGTATGTTTGGAACAACAGGGGCAGAATTTTCTCAATTCCAATCGACTAGGTGTATTGTGTCGATTCTTTTGTGTAATATATCTGGAAATACCCCTTGAGTCTTTATTAACACTGTTTCGAACACAACTGATACATTCTAAAATAATCGTTACTCGTACATCTTTACTCTTGGCCATGAAACTCCTTTGTATTTTTGATTCACTCAACTCTTCTATATTTTTTAGCTAAACAAAAAATAAAAAATTAGAACGAAATTATAAAAGATTTCGTTGAAATCAATAGATAGTAATTAATAAGTAATACAATTAACTATATTTCTAATCTAATTGTATTCGATTTTTTTAAGGATCTTGTATGATACTCTTGCCCTAGACTGGCATTTCCTTTTCTTTTTTCAATCTATTAATTTGATTCAATTACCCTATTTGAGTTGCGAT